AGTATTTACAGGTGATACTGCCGAACATGTACGAGCTCCTTCTAATGGAAAAATAAAATTTAATGAGGATTTGGTTTATCCCACACGTACCCGTCATGGGCATCCTGCTTTTCTATGTTCTATAGACTTGTATGTAACTATTGAGACTCGGGATATTATCCATAATGTGAATATTCCACCAAAAAGTTTGATTTTAGTTCAAAATGATCAATATGTAGAATCAGAACAAGTGATTGCTGAGATTCGTGCCGGAACGTCTACTTTTCGTTTTAAAGAGAAGGTACGAAAACATATTTATTCTGAATCAGAGGGAGAAATGCACTGGAGTACCGATGTCCACCATGCATCTGAATATACACATGGTAATGTTCATCTATTACCAAAAACAAGTCATTTATGGATATTAGCGGGAGGTCCGCGCAGATCCAGTATAGTGTCTTTTTCACTCCACAAAGATCAAGATCAAATGAATGCTCATTCTTTTTCTTTCGAAGAAAGATATATCTTTGACCTCTCAATGACCAATCATCGAGTAAGACATAAATTGTTGGATACTTCTGGTAAAAAAGATAGGGAAATTCTTGACTATTCAAGACCTGATCGAATCATATCCAATGGTCATTGGAATTTCATATATCCTTCTATTCTCCAAGAAAATTCTGATTTCTTGGCGAAAAAACGAAGAAATAGATTCATTATCCCATTACAATATGATCAAGAACGAGATAAAGAACTAATGCCCTGTTTTGGTATTTCGATTGAAATACCCATAAATGGTATTTTACGTAGAAATAGTATTCTTGCTTATTTTGATGATCCACGATACAGAAGAAATAGTTCAGGAATTACTAAATATGGTACCATAGAGGTAGATTCAATCATAAAAAAAGAGGATTTGATTGAGTATCGAGGAGCAAAAGAATTTAGTCCGAAATACCAGAAAGTAGATCGGTTTTTTTTCATTCTCGAAGAAGTGCATATCTTACCCGGATCTTCGTTCATAATGGTCCGGAACAATAGTATCATTGGAGTAGATACACAACTCGCTTTAAATACAAGAAGTCGGGTAGGCGGATTAGTCCGAGTGGAGAGAAAAAAAAAAAGTATTGAACTTAAAATCTTTTCTGGAGATATTCATTTTCCTGGAGAAACAGATAAGATATCCAGGCACAGCGGCATTTTGATACCACCAGAGACGGAAAAAAAAAATTCTAAGAAATCAAAAAAATTGAAAAATTGGATCTATGCCCAACGGGTTACACCCACCAAGAAAAAGTATTTAGTTTCGGTTCGGTCCGTAGTCACATATGAAATAGCTGATGGGATAAATTTAGCAACACTTTTCCCTCGGGATCTCTTGCAGGAAAAGGATAATGTCCAACTTAGAGTTGTCAATTATATCCTTTATGGAAATGGCAAGTCAATTCGAGGAATTTATCACACAAGTATTCAATTAGTTCGGACTTGCTTAGTATTGAATTGGGACCAAGAAAAAAATGGTTCTATAGAAGAGGTTCATGCTTCCTTTGTTGAGGTAAGGACAAATGATCTGATTCGCGATTTCATAAGAATTGAGTTAGTCAAGTCCACTATTTCGTATACCGGAAAAAGGTATGATAGGGCAAGTTCCGTATTGATTTCCGATAATGGATTAGATCGCACCAATATCAATCCTTTTTATTCCAAGGCGAAGATTCAATCACTTATCCAACATCAAGGAACTATTGGTATTGGTACGTTGTTGAATCGAAATAAGGAATGCCAATCTTTGATAATTTTGTCATCATCCAATTGTTCTCGAATTGGTCCATTCAATGGCTCGAAATATAACAATGTGACAAAAGAATCATATCCCATAATCAAAATTAGGGATTTGCTGGGTCCCTTAGGGACTATTGTCCCTAAAATAGCGAATTTTTTTTCATCTTACTATTTAATAACTCATAATCATATCTTGTTAAAGAAATATTTGCTACTTGACAATTTTAAACAGACTTTCCAAGTACTTAAATACTGTTTAATAGATGAAAATAGGAGGATTTATAATCCCGATCCATGCGGTAACATAATTTTGAATCCACTCCATTTGAATTGGTGCTTTCTCCATCACGATTATTGTGAAGAGACATCTACAATAATTAGAATTAGCCTTGGACAATTTATTTGTGAAAATGTATGTCTATTCAAATACGAATCACACGTAAAAAAATCTGGTCAAATTTTAATTGTTCATGTTGACTCCTTAGTTATAAGATCAGCTAAACCCTATTTGGCCACTCCAGGAGCAACTGTTCATAGCCATTATGGAGAAATCCTTTACGAAGGAGATACATTAGTTACATTTATATATGAAAAATCGAGATCTGGTGACATAACGCAAGGTCTTCCAAAAGTGGAACAAATCTTAGAAGTGCGTTCGATTGATTCAATATCGATGAACCTAGAAAGGAGAGTTGAAGGTTGGAACGAACGTATACAAAGAATTCTTGGAATCCCCTGGGGATTCTTGATTGGAGCTGAGCTAACCATAGCCCAAAGTCGTATCTCTTTGGTTAATAAGATCCAAAAGGTTTATCGATCCCAGGGGGTACAGATCCATAATAGACATATAGAAATTATTGTACGTCAAGTAACATCAAAAGTGTTGGTTTCAGAAGATGGAATGTCTAATGTTTTTTTACCTGGAGAATTAATCGGCTTTTTGCGGGCGGAACGAGCAGGGCGTGCTTTGGACGAAGCGATCTGTTATCGGGCAATCTTATTGGGAATAACGAGGGCATCTCTAAATACTCAAAGTTTCATATCCGAAGCAAGTTTTCAAGAAACCGCTCGAGTTTTAGCAAAAGCTGCTCTACGAGGTCGTATTGATTGGTTGAAAGGCCTGAAAGAGAACGTTGTTCTGGGGGGGATTATACCTGTTGGTACCGGATTCCAAAAATTAGTACACCCTTCAAGGCAAGACAAGAACATTCATTTGGAAATCAAAAGAAAGAATCTATTCGAGTTGGAAATAAGAGATATTTTGTTACACCATAGAGAATTATTTTGTTCTTACGTCCAAAACTATTTCCATGAGACAAATTTCCATGAGACATCAGAACAATCATTTACTCGATTTAATGATTCCTAAGAGCATATTCTTTCCTTTCACTTTAACTATCTTTCAATTATCTGGTCCGATTATTGATTTGGTAAAAAATAAAATAAGTAATTAAATTGGTAATAAATAAAATAAGTAATTAAAAGAAATTAATGGTTTGGGTCGTGTATCAACGGTCAATCCCCCGTAGAAGGTTCCATCGGAACAATTATTTATTTCAGGGTACCTCGTCTCTTTGTTAAAAAAAAAAGGAAGTCTGGGGAAAAATGACAAGAAGATATTGGAACATCAATTTGGAAGAGATGATGGAAGCAGGAGTTCATTTTGGTCATGGTACTAAGAAATGGAATCCTAGAATGGCCCCTTACATCTCTGCAAAGCGTAAAGGTATTCATATTACAAATCTCACTAGAACTGCTCGTTTTTTATCAGAAACCTGTGATTTAGTTTTTGATGCAGCAAGTAGGGGAAAAAACTTCTTAATCGTTGGTACAAAAAATAAAGCAGCGGATTCAGTAGCATCAGCTGCAATAAGGGCTCGGTGTCATTATATTAATAAAAAATGGCTTGGTGGTATGTTAACGAATTGGTCCACTACGGAAACGAGACTTCACAAGTTCAGGGACTTAAGAGCAGAACAAAAGATGGGGAAACTCAACAGTCTCTCCAAAAGAGATGCAGCAATGTTGAAGAGAAAATTATCTACCTTGCAAACATATCTCGGTGGGATCAAATATATGACGGGGTTGCCTGATATTGTGATCATCGTTGATCAGCAAGAAGAATATACGGCTCTTCGAGAATGTGTCATTTTGGGGATTCCAACAATTTGTTTAATCGATACAAATTGTGACCCAGATCTCGCAGATATTTCGATTCCAGCAAACGATGACGCTATAGCTTCAATCCGATTGATTCTTAACAAATTAGTATCTGCAATTTGTGAGGGTCGTTCTAGCTATATAAGAAATCGTTGATTATCATTAAGAATAATAAGATTAGTTAATTATTTGGCAACTCCATAGATTTATTGGATCGGTTACTATTTTTGAATTTTTAAAAAGAGATAAAAAAAGTACTGGGGATATTGATATTATGTTATGATGTTATGTAATTTCTTGGTATCGTAAATAAAATATACGATTAATGATTCAAGTTAGTGAGTTGAAAAATAGATGGTTGAATCAAAATAATTCCTTTTTTGAAGTTAAATTTCTGTCAGAGGACAATATGAATGTTATACCATGTTCCATTAAAACACTCAAAGGGTTATACGATATATCGGGTGTAGAAGTAGGCCAACATTTCTATTGGCAAATAGGAGGTTTACAAATCCATGCCCAAGTACTTATCACTTCTTGGGTCGTAATTGCTATCTTATTAGGTTCAGTCATCATAGCTGTTCGGAATCCACAAACCATTCCGACCGACGGCCAGAATTTCTTCGAATATGTCCTTGAATTTATTCGAGATTTGAGCAAAACTCAGATTGGAGAAGAATATGGTCCTTGGGTTCCCTTTATTGGAACTATGTTCTTATTTATTTTTGTTTCTAACTGGTCAGGTGCTCTTTTACCTTGGAAAATCATACAATTACCTCATGGGGAGTTAGCTGCGCCTACGAATGATATAAATACTACTGTTGCTTTAGCTTTACCCACGTCAGCGGCATATTTTTATGCGGGTCTTACCAAAAAAGGATTGGGTTATTTCGGGAAATACATTCAACCAACCCCAATACTTTTACCAATTAACATCCTAGAAGATTTCACAAAACCTTTATCTCTTAGTTTTCGACTTTTCGGGAATATATTGGCTGATGAATTAGTAGTTGTTGTTCTTGTTTCTTTAGTCCCTTCAGTAGTTCCTATACCTGTTATGCTTCTTGGATTATTTACAAGTGGTATTCAAGCTCTTATTTTTGCAACGTTAGCCGCGGCTTATATAGGTGAATCCATGGAGGGTCATCATTGACTAGTTTTCGAAATAGTCTTTTTTAAGCTTATCCCAATTCATGCATGATTCAAGATAATCCATTTGGTTGGGGAACATAATAGATACAAATACGTATGAATATACGACCTAGAGTCGTAGGAAAAAAGATAGACGATATTGCGGAATTGTAAAAAAAAAGATGGGTTGGGGGGGTCACACTAGATGTATGTAATCTCTATAAGTCCAGCCCCCGTGTCTGTTTCGAGGAATGATTCTAGAATCCGATTCAATATAAAATGTGGGTGGTTTACGTTATGGAAGAAACAAATGTATATGTGATATTAGATATTTACTAGTTATATAGGACTATTCCTAATATATATATATATTATTATATATCCTATATATATATATTATTGATTGATTTGATTGCGGTTCACTGCATTTATATAGTTCCAATATAAGTCCTTCTGTTTCGTCTGTGATTGTGGATTGAATGAAATGCAAAAAAGAGATGAACTCAAGGATAGTATCTAGAAGAAAAAAGAAAGGAAAGAAGAATTGAATGAAAGAATGGTTCGAAACAAAGAAATGCAATAACTAGAACCGTATACATATACATATGTATTTACAAAAACAAAAACTCCATTATGGGTAGAAACTCAAAATGAGATATCGAAATAGTTCTGACGATTCAGTAATATTATCATTTCAATTCGGAGTTTTTAGTTATTTCGACCCGATAGATCTTAATCAGATAGATCTTAATGATAAAATCTTAATGAAAAAAATGATAAAAAAAATGAAGTAAAAATTCATTGGTTGATTGTATCATTAACCATTTTTTTTTTGGTGCGAGGAACTTACCATGAATCCACTGATTTCTGCCGCTTCCGTTATTGCTGCTGGATTGGCCGTAGGGCTTGCTTCTATTGGACCTGGAGTTGGTCAAGGTACTGCTGCAGGCCAAGCTGTAGAAGGTATTGCGAGACAACCAGAAGCAGAGGGTAAAATACGAGGTACTTTATTGCTTAGTCTAGCTTTTATGGAAGCTTTAACAATTTATGGACTGGTCGTGGCGTTAGCGCTTTTGTTTGCGAATCCTTTTGTTTAATCCTAGAAATGTAAAAAAGTACCTTACATACTATACTTTTTTTCTTATTTTATTAACTCAGAATTGCTGTTTGCTTCTTCTAATTATATTGGAAACTTCAAGTAAGAAATTTCAAAATTATCAAATTAAATTACTAGATTTAATCTACTCCCATTAAAAAAAAAATGGAAATATTATTTATATAATAAAAAGAAATCGACCAAAAAAGGGACGACGAAGTGATACAAAAAAAAAGAACTCTGTTCTTTGTTAGTCCTATCTATAAGAGGAGAACATATGAAAAATGTAACCGATTCTTTCCTTTCCTTGGGTCACTGGCCATCCGCCGGGAGTTTCGGGTTTAATACCGATATTTTAGCAACAAATCCAATAAATCTAAGTGTAGTGCTTGGTGTATTGATTTTTTTTGGAAAGGGAGTGTGTGCGAGTTGTGTATTTCAAGAATAGGTTGGATCCATCCGACTGCACTTTTTTTATGGTATTTTATTCATTTTATAGGATAAATAGGAAAAAAAGTGCATGATCTCAACGAATTATTTCTGAATAAATTAATAAATCATATGTAAGAACCATAGCATTTCGTGACTTATTGGTAAATTTGATTCTCTATCAACCAATAATGTGAGACCATTAACATGGTTAAAGCTAAACTGTTTGAAGTCCAGGCAAAACATGGTACTCTTTCTACCGGTACTAACGTACCGAAATGGTTTAAAAATGAATAGTTGGTAATTTATCTGATATAGAACACTCATATCGATAAAATGATTTGAACCATTTATTAAAAAAATGGGCATCTTGCTCTTTTTTTTCCAATGCCGAATCGACGACCTACGTAAAAAAAATAGGAATTTTTGGATTTGAAGTGAAGAAAAAAAGGAAATAAAAAAAATATAGAAATAAATTGTAAATTTAAATTTTAAATTAAATAAAGAACAAATACAAATAAAGAAAGAACTTTGCTGACAATTATAGATTTTTGTCTGGTCGGAAGAGTCCTTCTAATATTCTGGTCTTATATCAGTTTCGATGTTTTTGAATATAAACAGAAAAGAGAGGGTAGGCTCATTACATTAAAAAAAAAGATATGGGAATGCCTATAACATAAAATAAATAATTGAGCGTGAGAGCCAAATGAATCGAAAGATTCATGTTTGGTTCGGGAAGAGATTATGGAAGTTGTGAAATTAATGGTAAGATAATCTACTTTCATTAAATGATTTATTAGATAATCGAAAACAGAGGATCTTGAGTACTATTCGAAATTCGGAAGAATTACGTAGAGGGGCCATTGAGCAGCTCGAAAGAGCCAGGACTCGCTTACGGAAAGTGGAAATAGAGGCAGATGAGT